ATTAAATGGTATTCCCATAGCAATTGGGATTATGGATTTTCGGTTCATGGGGGGAAGTATGGGATCCGTAGTAGGGGAAAAAATAACCCGTTTGATCGAATATGCTACTAATGGATCTCTACCCCTTATTATAGTGTGTGCTTCCGGAGGAGCGCGCATGCAAGAAGGAAGTTTGAGTTTGATGCAAATGGCAAAAATTTCGTCCGCTTTATATAATTATCAATCAAACAAAAAGTTATTCTATGTATCAATCCTTACATCTCCTACAACCGGTGGAGTGACCGCTAGTTTTGGTATGTTAGGAGATATCATTATTGCCGAACCCGATGCCTACATTGCATTTGCAGGCAAAAGAGTAATTGAACAAACATTGAATAAGACAGTACCTGAAGGTTCCCAATCGGCTGAGTATTTATTCGACAAAGGCTTATTCGACCCAATCATACCACGTAATCCTTTAAAAGATGTTCTGAGTGAGTTATTTCAACTTCACGATTTCTTTCCCTTGAATCAAAATTCACTTTAGATTGTTCCTTTTTTTTTTCAGATCTATTTTCTTTCGACCTATATTCCTGATTAGTGATCAGGAAGACTCTATCAACAGGATAAAAGAGTTAACTCTTTCTTCTCCAAAATTTGGAAAAGAATTTATGTTCTCTTCTTACGTATTTTTTATAGATATTGAAATTATTCAATATCTATAAAAAATACAATTGAAATCGTGGATTTTGCTAAATTCCCCCGAGAATCTCATTTTTACAAGGAATCCATGTATATTGTTGGATCGGGTTCGTTAGAATAAAATAGAAGAAAATCCTTTGCGAATTTATAAGAAACTCTTTCGTTCTTTATCAGAAGATAAGGACAAAAGAACAATAATACTAAATAGAATGGTGAAGGGGGGTACACTTATATAGTTTATTATAGTTCTATATTTATTGTACCTATTATTATATACTTATAATCGATATACTTATCATAAGATATCTTTAAAACAGGTACAAATATTAAATCGAGGTATATAGTCTATGACAATTTTCAACTTTCCCTCTTTTTTTGTGCCTTTAGTAGGCCTAGTATTTCCGGCAATTGCAATGGCTTCTTTATCTATTCATGTTCAAAAAAACAAGATTGTCTAGATCCGGCGGGACCCAATCGCATCAATTTATTTCAAGAATTTTACTTGGATCCTAATAGAGTTATCTATTTATTGGAATATAGTCCAAGATATGGCTTCTTCCGAACACCTGTGAAAGCGCTGTTATGCGCCCGGAAACATTATATGTGGATAAAAGCATTATAGCTATTTTAAAAAGGATCAGCAGATGTCTGAAATCAGAAGTCAGTATATCTATATGTATATATCCATAGTGGGATCCTATGGCGGAGATACTGTACTTTTTTACCAAACTGATTCTTTGAATTATTCCAAATGATTCATATCATAATAGTGCTAGTTGATGAGAGTTACTTCGGGAACAAAAACATAAAGTCAAAATTTTTGGGGTTATTTCCAATAAAATGCAACTGGATCTAGTATGAACTGGCGATCAGAACGTATATGGATAGAACTTATAACGGGGTCTCGAAAAACAAGTAATTTCTTCTGGGCCTGTATCCTTTTTTTAGGTTCACTAGGATTCCTATTGGTGGGAACTTCTAGTTATCTTGGTCGAAATCTGATATCCATATTTCCGTCTCAGCAAATCCATTTTTTTCCACAAGGGATCGTGATGTCTTTCTATGGGATCGCAGGTCTCTTCATTAGCTCCTATTTGTGGTGTACAATTTGGTGGAATGTAGGCAGTGGTTATGATCAATTCGATAGAAAAGAAGGAGTAGTGTGTATTTTTCGTTGGGGATTTCCTGGAAGAAATCGGCGCATCTTTCTTCGATTCCTTATGAGAGATATCCAGTCGATTAGAATAGCGGTTAAAGAGGGTCTTTATCCTCGTCCCGTACTTTATATGGAAATTAGAGGACAGGGAGCCCTTCCACTGACTCGTACTGATGAGAATTTGACTCCGCGAGAAATTGAACAAAAAGCTGCGGAATTGGCCTATTTCTTGCGCGTACCAATTGAAGTATTTTGAAATGAACCGAAGAATGAGTGTTTTCTCTGCATTGGGGAAGGAACTCAGTAATCCTTCTTGTTATAGAACTCACCTTGTTATTTCATTTCATAAAAATAACAGATTGGATAGAGTTGAGCAATGAAGTCGTTTCATTAAAAATTCACAGATTCAAAATGACAAAAAAGAAAGCATTCACTCTCCTCCCATATCTTGCATCTATAGTATTTTTGCCTTGGTGGATCTCTTTCTCATTTAAAAAAAGTCTAGAATCCTGGGTTATTAATTGGTGGAATACTAGCCAATCCGAAGCTTTTTTGAATGATATGCAAGAAAAGAGCGTTCTAGAAAAATTCATCGAATTGGAAGAACTATTTCTTTTGAACGAAATGATAAAGGAGTACCCGGAGACACATATACAAAAGCTT